TGTGCAAATAAAAATCGGGTAGATCTTTACTCGGAGTAGAACAGAAACCTAAAAGAATTGAAGAAGCCCATTCAGAAACAAGAAAATGACATCGCGATTTGGACTCGATCTCGATGAAAACAATACATCAATGAGAAGTTAGTTCAATAAGTGTTTAGTACATTATTTTATTTATAATATAGATTTATTTATAATATAGATTAATATAGATAAACGGGTCAAAAGTCGTCTTTCTTGAAAGATGTAAGAAAAAGACCTTTCGTTAGAAGTTCGAAAGAGTCTGCTATGAAAAAAGAAAGAGGGTTGAAATCTACACATTGATTCTTTTTCTCAATTTTTGGTGAACCGTATGCATCAAAAGGTGCATGTACGGCTCCTAAGGGATAAAATTTTATCCTAATCAACCGACTTTATCGAGAAAGACTACTTTTTTTAGGCCAAGGGATTGATAGTGAGGTATCGAATCAACTTATTGGCCTTATGGTATATCTCAGTATAGAGGATGATACCAAAGATTTGTATTTGTTTATAAATTCTCCGGGTGGATGGGTAATACCCGGAATTGCTATTTATGATACTATGCAATTTGTGCAACCAGATGTACAGACAGTATGCATGGGATTAGCCGCTTCAATGGGATCTTTTATTCTGGCAGGAGGAGAAATTACCAAACGTCTAGCATTCCCTCACGCTTGGCGCCAATGAGTCTTTTATTTGAGAAAAAAAAAAAAAGAAGACTATGCCTTCGCCATATGAATATTAAGTAATAATAGCATGGCACTTCGAATTCGATATGCGAAATTTTTTTGTTTTTTTTTTCAAAACCATTCGATTATGTATCGAAAGAGTAGTATGAGAAAACGGGTATTTCCGATTTTATCTGATCTATCAGGAGCCTATTTCAGCGTCACAAACTTTTTTGTTTTCACACCGGAAAGCTTTTAACAATATTTATGTTATGAAAGGAAAATAAAAAAAAACAAGATTTTTTTTAGAATTTATTTGAATTTGAAAAAAAAAAAAAAGAAACTTTGGGATTGCTGAATAACAGACGAAATAATAAAGCAACGGAACCATCATAGTATTTTTTAACTACTCCAAAACAAAAAAAGGAAGGATGGTTATTGGATCATTTACCGATCTAGGTCTAATAGACCCTCTATATTTTCTATTTCTTCGATGGAAGGTAAAAATAAATTCCATAGTAGAGCCGTATGCAATACGCAAAAGATGCCTGTACGGTTGTTCAATTCTATCTTTGTTTTTTATTATTCTTTATCTCTCTCGCCTTATCGTGCGAGATAGAGGAACCATTTATTATGTTATATCATCAGGGTAATGATCCATCAACCCGCTAGTTCTTTTTATGAGGCACAAACGGTAGAATTTATCCTGGAAGCGGAAGAACTACTGAAAGTGCGCGAAATTATCGCAAGAGTTTATGGACAAAGAACGGGCAAACCTTTATGGGTTGTATCCGAAGACATGGAAAGGGATGTTTTTATGTCAGCAGCAGAAGCCCAAGCTCATGGAATTGTTGATCTTGTAGCGGTTGAATAAAAAATTAGCAGGGATTCCGCGCAAATACACAATTTGAGATTTTATCTTCTTACCGGATTTAATATAATATCTCTATTAATTAATCTATTAATATAGAATATAAGGAATTCATAATCATCGGGTTAGGATTGATCTAAACCAGCTCATTATGTATACGATTCAACATGCCAACTATTAAACAACTTATTAGAAACACAAGACAGCCAATCAGAAATGTCACGAAATCCCCCGCTCTTCGGGGATGCCCTCAGCGCCGAGGAACATGTACTAGGGTGTATGTGCGACTCGTTCCGATCATGGACTAAGACAAAAGAAAGGAAACAAATTATTCCAATATCAGTGATCGGTTAGGATAGAATGGAAGAACTCCATTCACTATCTTAAAAAAAAATCTATTAATAATATATATCCTTCTATTGTGTATCAAATTTATGGTTTCCGTTGGTGCAAATCCAATCACCTCAATTTGCAATTTCAGATGAGAAAGACTTCCCCATTGGTAGCAAATGGTTATCCATTAAGCAGGGGAAATCCTATTTAAAAATGAAAAAGTGGAAAGATTATGCACTTATTCTTTCTTGCAAGAACGGACTAACAGGGTCAGCTACCCAGCTAATCTTCATACTTAAATACCGTTACTGTATAGTTAGATTTCGTTGTGAAAGACCTATTACTAGATATTTCATGGGTAGAGCCAAAGAGTGTGAACTGTACAAGTTAACAATAGCATTGATTAAATGAGGGAAGGGGCTCCGGTGTATAGAGAGGACCTCGCCGTTTAAGAAGTAACCATAGAAACGATGGAATCCACTATTTCTTTATCCATTTCTATTTAATTGAATATGTTTTTTTGATACCTAGTATCAATACAATTTATTATTTCGAGGTTATTAGAAATAAAAAAAAAAAATCGTGGTTGGGAAGGTTATAGTAGCAAAAGCCATTGGAATCTTTTATTTTATACATTGGAAGAATCCGTTTTTATTATTACTAGTAAAGGGAAAAGAATAACTGAAAGAAAAGAAATCAAATAGTTATTCATCAAAGAATTAATTATTCATCAAAGTTTCATTTATTCAATGACCAGAATTAAACGAGGATATATAGCTCGGAAACGTAGGACAAAAATTCGTTTATTTACATCAAGCTTTCGAGGGGCTCATTCAAGACTTACTCGGACTATTACTCAACAGAAAATAAAAGCTTTGGTTTCGGCTCATCGGGATAGAGATAGGAAAAAAAGAGATTTTCGTCGTTTGTGGATCAGTCGAATAAATGCAGTAATTCGTGAGAATAAGAATAAGGTATACTATAGTTATAGTCGATTAATGTATAATCTGTACAAGAGGCAGTTGCTTCTTAATCGTAAAATACTTGCACAAATAGCTATATTAAATAGGAATTGTCTTTATATGATTTCCAATGAGATCCTAAAATAAAAATTCCCCGGAGACTGAACTCCGGGAAGGTAGAGTATAGATTTTGATGATAAAATATAATCATATGATAAAGTCGTCAAAATGAGCAACCACGTTCAATAAAAAAAGATTTATTCTTCTTCACCGATTCTTTTTTTTCTTACAACACGATAATCAAAATTGGATTGTCGTAGTTTTCGAACAAAACATCAATCCACATTTGATTTTAGTTTAGATTGGAATTTTAATTCAATTGAAGAGTAACCCTATTTTTTTTTTGTTTTAAGACCAGTAGTTCTAGCGGCCGACTCGCTTTTTTCAAATTGTTTTTCATTATTAAGAAAAGGTAACGAAGATAAAATACGAGCTTGTTTTATAGCAATCGTAATTAATCGTTGTTGTTTTAAGGTCAATCTATTCACCCGTCTAGATAATATTTTTCCTTGTTCACTAATAAATCGACTAATTAAACTCATGTTTTTATAATCAATTCGATCCCCCGATTGGATCGGGGGCAAACGCCTACGAAAAGATCGCTTGGATTTAAGAAAGAGTCGCTTAGATTTATCCATGATTTGTTTATTCCTTATCCCGAAAATCCTATTTCTTACAAAATAGGATTTGTTTTGTTTCTATCTTTTATTCTTTTTAATTATATATATAAATTAAATTAATTATATAATTAAATATAATTAAATTAATTATATATATAAATTAAAAAATTATATATATAAATTAAAAAATTATAATTATTTAATTATATAATTATATTTAATTATATAATTATAATTATTTAATTATATATTTTTTTTATTATATATTAAATTATATGTATATTAAATTATATGTTATTTATAATTTTATATGTTATATATATTATATAATTTATAACAAAAAAAGAAAATAATAACAAAAAATATATCATTTTTCATGTTCCTTGGAGGGGTGCCACACAAGCGATCGATTTTATCTATTTCTTTATCTCCCCGTGAATCGTATGTTTGCAACAACAGGGACAGAATTTTCTCAATTCCAATCGACTAGGCGTATTGTGTCGATTCTTTTGAGTAATATATCTGGAAATACCCGTTGATTTCTTATTAACACTGTTTCGAACACAACTGGTACATTCCAAAATAACCGTTACTCGGATATCTTTACCCTTGGCCATGAACCTCCTTTGGGTTTTTGATTCACTTAACTCTTCTATTTTACGATTCGAAGCGAAAAAGAAAGGAACGAAAAATAAATAGAAGTTGCTAACTCGAAATCAAATTATGAAGGATTTCGTTCCAATCAATATAGTATAGTAATAATTAAGTAATACAAAGATTTCTAACTATATTTAGAATCACAGTACAGTATTTCAGTTTTCATTTAAGTATCCTGTATGATATTGTTGCCCCGCCTAGCCATTCCATTTCAATTTCTGGTCTCACTCTATTATTTAATAGAAATGGAATTGTTTATTAATTAAATTCAATTGAAGCCTGGACCGAATTCCGAGTTTCACTGAGGCCGAATCCGGCTTTATTCTTTCTCTTTTCTAACTTATTCTAATTCTAAAAAAAAAAGAAAGAAGGAGGGGGGATTAATCACAGATATTTGATTGTATCTCGAATCTTCTTCACCCCTTCCCGTGTCAATAACTAGAATGAAAAAAAGGGGAATATCAATGCATCCGGGAATAAACGATTGATCTCTATCAATAGACCTGCTAAAACCCCGAACCATAGAGTACTTACCACTGGTGCCACGGAGAGATATGTTTTTAGATCTCGCATTTAAAATCCTCCTTCTTTTTTCTTAATTCTTATTCTTTATTGTAATTTGTAATACATAATTACATATTATGATCAGATGGTTATTTAGTTAATAACCACTTGTATTTGTACGCAGAATTCCTAATTCAAATTGAAATGTACAACAATTCATTAGATATTTTTTTAACAAAAAAAAGAGGTCCATTTATGCTCTGCCCGAGCATTCCCTAAAAATATTCATTTTTTTTAGGGGATTTCATATGTATATAAGTCTTTTATTATTTTAATTAATATTATTTTAATTAATATTATATGTTATACGATATGAAACTAAAAAGAAAAAAATGGCAGGATAATTTATATATATCAACGGAGAAAATAAAGATGTGGAAAACAAGACAAAGATTCTTTACAATGACACTGTAAACCAATTGAAAGGGATGTAGCGCAGCTTGGTAGCGCGTTTGTTTTGGGTACAAAATGTCACGGGTTCAAATCCTGTCATCCCTACCCCTAACTATTACTTATCTTATGAGCAGTAACAAGGGATCAATTGAGACCGATTAAAATTGGACATACATACTCAATAGCAATATATATTCTATCAATATATATATATTCTATTATATATAATATATATTATATATAATATATATTATGAGATAATATATATTATGAGATATATTATGAGAAGTATAATATATATTATGAGAGTTCTATATATTTCTATATATAGTAAATTATGATAGTATATGATATATAGATTATGATAGTATATGCATGCAAGATGAATTGGGGTCACATAAAATTTTTATGAAAATAAAGCGCTCTTAGTTCAGTTCGGTAGAACGCGGGTCTCCAAAACCCGATGTCGTAGGTTCAAATCCTAAAGAGCGTGATTCCATTCTTGTTAGATCGAGAATGACACTGAAATAATTGAACAGCAGTCTAAAGTCTGAATTTTACCTCCCGTGGATTAGGATTAAAACAAGGAAATAGGAGGTAAATAAACAAAAAAGATGTTAATTAATCAAAGGTCCAACTGATCACCACGTCGGTATTGTAAATATGCAGTTACGAATAATCCAGCCAAAGTAATAGGAATTAGACCTAACACGATTCCAAATAGAAAAACTTCAATCATTTTAATTTGTTTGAAAGGAGAAAGGGGGAGGTAATATATATCCTTAAATATGAATCTGTATTGCCCGTGAATCTCAATGACCAAGAATTGGAAATTGACACGGTAAGGAACTATAGAATATATTGAATATCCCCGAAAGATTTATTTTTATGAGTTGTTCATTCAATTAATTTCAAAATTTCAAATCAAATAAGTCGTATCTTGCTCAGACCGATAAATAGAGATGAGGCTATAGTTAAAGCTGCTAGTAGAAAACCGAAATAACTAGTTATAGTGGGCATGAAGAGGCTAAATGAAATATGTTCTTTTTATACATATGTTTAGAAAGCACTTCCCTAAGTTTCCATTTTTGAAAGAAAGATAGGAAGATAAGCAAAAATACCACTTGAAAGATACAATTGAAAGTTTTTGATTCATCAATCAATCATTATAGACGAACAAAAATATAGTGACATAGGTAAGAAATCCATTCATCATCTGTGACATCTACCCATCCTGTGATTCCAAATCAACAGATTCATTGAGCAACTCTTGAGTTGAGTAAACTAATATAATAAAAAAAAATTATTATATTAAAATAGAATAAGAACTTTGTTTTGTAACTTCATTCAATTCAAAAAAGAAAACTTTCTTTTTCTTTGAATTAATATGGAAAAAAATCTGAAAAATATCTATTTTTTTTTATTTTATTTATTAATTTGGATTGTATCTAATCCATTTTTTTTATTTTAGAACAAAAGAAGAGTGACCCTATAATGCACTTTACTTTTTTACTTTCATTTTAACTCATTGGATTTTTTATTGGGTTCTATTCTCATAATATCTCCAACGAGAAGAAAAAAGGTATCAGATCGCTCGAAACTAGGGTTCTACGTTTTTTTTGTCTTTCCATATTTTAATATAAAATAAAGCTCTATCCTTGTACCTTGTAATTAAGCCAAGAAAGAGCCTTTGGGGTCTAATACAAGAACAACAATGCGCGCGCCACGAATATTGATAAAAATTTTATTAAAAATTGGATTAGTTGTTATTTTCGGCCATTAAATACTATCTATTACTGCTATTATTGTTACTTGTTACTGGACGACTAACCAATTCTTTAAAATGAAAAAAAGAGGGGGTTTCAACAAAAAACATCTTCTACAACCACAAAAAATATATTTCTAGATTTCGCATCTAATTGAATTGTAGAAATATGATAATCTCCTCCATGAATTATTAGAAACCAATCCGTCGGATTCACATTTTATTTGATCCTCAGTTTCTAGTCCGAAGCTAATAATAATGTAGAAAACCCTCATCTTATACTATACAAATTTGAGGAATTTTCTATTGAGTACATCGCGACAAGCAAGAAGAGAAATAAATTATCTAGTACTTGATCTCGCTACTGATTGTGAAATTGCGTTGCTGTGTCAGAAGAAGGATAGCTATACTGATTCGGTATACTCTAAAGACACCCTTGGTACAATATTGACGATCTAACAAGGATTGCATTTCAGTAAATTTCTACTTACTGATCTCATCTTTTATGGAATCGATCCCCCTTTGACTGTACAAGAATATGTGGAGCTCGACATGTCTGGAAGCACAGGAGAACGTTCTTTTGCTGATA